GAAGGCTATGAACTTAGATGTGGAGAGCAAATCGAAGAAATGACCTTAAATCTATGTGTATTGACTCCGAATCGAATTGTTTGGGATTCAGAAGTGAACGAAATCATTTTATCGACCAATAGTGGCCAAATTGGTGTATTACCAAATCACGCACCCATTGCCACGGCTGTAGATATAGGCATTTTGAGAATACGTCTTAACGATCAATGGTTAACAATAGCTCTGATGGGCGGTTTCGCTAGAATAGGCAATAATGAAATAACCATTTTAGTAAATGATGCAGAGAGGGGTAGTGACATTGATCTGCAAGAAGCTCAGCAAACTCTTAAAATAGCTGAAGCTAACTTAAGTAGCGCTGAAGGCAAGAGACAAACAATTGAGGCAAATTTAGCTCTCAGACGAGCTAGGACGAGAGTGGAGGCTATCAATGCAATCTCATAACCAATTAATTGTTGGTGCGTCCAAATACTAACAAATACGAATAAAGAAGTTCTGTTTATATTATACACCCTATTTGATTTGTATTCGGCCGATTGAATCCAATCAAGTGTAATCGGATTTTGATGAAAAACAAAAAATATCCAGTAGTGGGGTATGGAAAAAAAGATACAAAATAAATAAAAATAAGGTGGGTAGACTTAGTAGATACCATTGACTGCGGTATCTACTAAGTTCTACCTACTATTGGATTTGAACCAATGACTCCTGCCGTATGAAAGCAATACTCTAACCACTGGGTTAAGTAGGTCATTTATCATCATAAAGAGAAACAAAAGGAACCCGTCACATTGATAGATTATAGACGGAATCTTACTTCTAAGCAATACCCATCCCTGCCGGGAAACAGATCAGAGAGCCAGCATGTCGGATCATGCAACATTCACCTTGACAAGAAATTATATACATGATAAAATATTTATCACAAACACAAGAACACAAGGGCTATAGCTCAGTTGGTAGAGCACCTCGTTTACACGCGCGCCAATGTTTTTTCAGAAGAGTCCATCATGCAATCAACAGAATTTATCCTAGTAAAAAATGGATGTCTTACTCCACGGATTCGAGGGAACAAGAGAACAATAGCCTGACAAATAGCTGGTTGGTCCAATTGAGGTGTCAATCTCGACGCCAAATAGAACCCATCATTGATTTGATAATTGATAAGGTGAATACCCAGTCCATTCAATGCTAGGCATAATGAGTATAAGGACCTCAAAAAAATCTCTTTTCGTCCTATGAACTTGAAGGTGTATGAAGTTTCATATTTGACGCTTTGGGCAGAGCGATAGAGACTCCATTTCATTTAACTTAGGTTGATCTAGGCCGAAGGCAGACCTACGTCAAGATAACTCTTTCCTTTTTTGAAACACTTTGGTATTGCTACTGAATCAAAAGATCAGAGCACGCGGAGCCATCTCGTTACCTTTCTGTTAAGAAAAAAGATGGCGGACTCGCTGATATTTGTATCAGTTCATGAAAGAGCCCAATGCAAAAAAAAATGCATGTTGGGTCTTTGAAACAGTTCGAATCATTTCGATAAAAAAAAGAAGTTTGATCTGTTTTACCGAGAAGGTCTACGGTTCGAGTCCGTATAGCCCTAATTTTTCATTTTCATTCATGTGAGTTAATTTAAAATGGATTTGTACTTTAGTACATAGTCTAGTTTTTTATTTCCTCATTATTATTTGTTGTTTGTAGCCGGCCGATTGGTTGCCCCAATGAAATAGAATCATTCCTGCATTTTCGCTCACGGGGATCGTTCGGAACATGAAACTAAAAAAAATCCATTTCAATGCAATGGAACCAATCGGCATTTTTTTTTTATTTTGGATAAAAAAACCCACTCTTTTTCATTTCTTTTCGTGGGTTAATTACATACACATTTTTCCTATTTTACTACCCTTCTTTGCCTTGCGAAAAAAAAAGTAAACTTTTTGATTAAGTCAAAATTCATGGCATGAGCCCAGCTAATATACTAAAACCCGATTGCTCATCATTCAAAATTCGGATTGTACTGATTTTTTTTGACTTTATACAAGAAGATTGGGGATCCCCTTGAACTTAGATTAGGAATCCCCTGACTTATCCACTTTTTTGTGGAAGAACAGCCCCAACGCGTTGTTTCACAGAGAATGTGAATTGATCTTAAATCCATAATTGGAATTGGGGTATTAGGAACCTATGCGTTTTGTTATATGTAAAAGCGCCTCGCAATTCAACGTATTGAATCCAATCTATTAAGTCTCATACAGGTAGAGAGAATAAAAAAAATAGGTCAATGCACTCGGTTTCCATCAATATAATATTATTCTCTATCTATTATCTATCTATATCTAGAACTTAATCGATTCTATAATAATAATAGAGAATTCGAAATCCAAAATCAAATCGAAGTACAAATAGTAAGTATTTTAGATTCGACGAATCTTGAAACAAGACAGGGCTCACAGCAAACAAAAAAACTAGGCGCTTCGGTCAAAATGAATTGGTATTTCGACAA